TATAAAAAAAGAAAGAAAAGAAAGGGAATAGAGAAAGGTTTATGTCTCAACGAATCGCACGTAGAGATATTGATAACACGCATAGAGTTAATGGTATTTCATAACTAATTGATTGAGCAGCAGCTCGTAGACCACCTAAAAAGGAATATTTATTATTTGATCCATATCCTGACATAAGAAGTCCAATGGGAGCAATACTTGAAATGGCGATCCATAAAAAAACACCGATATTGAGATCGGATAGAACAAGGTTAGAGCCAAAAGGAATTATTAAATAACTTAGTAGAATTGATATGACTGCTATGGATGGTCCGATACTGAATAAACGAGTATCTCCTCTAGATGGAAGAAGATTCTCTTTGAAAAGTAGTTTTGTGCCATCTGCTAGAGCTTGAAGAATTCCCAAAGGACCGGCATATTCAGGTCCAATACGTTGTTGTATCCCTGCGGATATTTCTCTTTCTAACCACACAATTGCTAGTACACCTATTGTGATTCCCAATACAGGAGTAAAAATAGGTACAAGCATCCATATGATCCCATAAACCTCTTTTAAGTATTCCAATCGGGAAAAAGAATTGATATCTTGTACTTCTGGTGTATCAATTATCATTTCAACGATCAACTTCTCCCATAATTATATCTATGCTACCTAGTATCGTCATAATGTCAGCCAATTTCATTCTTTTAACTAACTGAGGAAGAATTTGCAAATTGATAAAACCCGGCGGTCGAATTTTCCATCTCCAAGGAAAAACATTCTGATCCCCTATCAGAAAAATTCCCAACTCTCCCTTTGGGGCTTCGACTCTCACATAAAGTTCTTGTTTCGACAATTCAAAAGTGGGAGAAGGCTTTTTACTAATAAATCGATATTCAAAATCATTCAATTCGGGATCCCTCGCTCTATCAAAGCATCGGATTTCTAAATTCTCATACGGCCCTCCCGGAATTCCTTCCAGAGCCTGTTGAATAATTTTTATAGATGCCACCATTTCACCAATTCGTACTAAATAACGAGATAATGAATCTCCTTCTTTTTGCCATTGGACTTCCCAATCAAATTCGTCATAACACTCATAATGATCAACTTTACGAAGATCCCATTGTATTCCGGAAGCTCGTAGCATTGGTCCTGACAAACCCCAATTTATTGCTTCTTCTACACCAATAATGCCTACTCCCTCAACTCGTTCTAAAAAAATAGGATTACGCGTAATAAGTTTTTGATATTCAGCAACCCCTGTTAAAAAATAATCGCAGAAATCCAAACATTTATCTATCCATCCATGCGGTAGATCAGCAGCTACTCCTCCTATACGAAAATAATTATGCATCATTCTCATACCGGTGGCAGCTTCGAATAGATCATAGACTAACTCTCTTTCTCTGAAAATATAGAAGAAAGGAGTCTGTGCACCAATATCTGCCATAAAAGGGCCAAGCCATAATAAATGAGAAGCTATACGACTCAACTCCAACATAATCACTCTAATATAGCTGGCTCTTTTAGGTACTTGAATATTTCCCAACTGCTCTGGTGCATTTACGGTTATTGCTTCTGTAAACATAGTAGCTAAATAATCCCAACGTGTTACATAAGGCAAATATTGTATAATTGTTCGGTTTTCTGCAATTTTTTCCATCCCTCTGTGCAAATAACCTAGTATTGGTTCACAGTCAATAACATCTTCACCGTCTAAAGTAACGATGAGTCGAAGAACACCGTGCATTGATGGGTGATGAGGACCCATATTGACTATCATGAGGTCTTCTCTTGTAGCTGGTACATTCATAGGTTTTCCCCTGATTCATTCTTCCATGAATTGCTGAAAACGAAAAGAAGTTCATCAAAATTCAAGATCTACTAAATCAAATAATTCAAAAGGACTCTTCAAATTAACGAATTTTTGTCTCCCGAATACCCAACTGACCAATTAATTCTTTATAACGTACTCTATTTTTCTTTGCCAAATAAGACAGCAACCGTTGACGTTTTCCCAGAATTTTCCGTAGACCTCTCTGAGATAAATAGTCTTTTCTGTGCAATTCCAAATGTGAAGTAAGTCTTCGGATCTTATTGGTGAAACTGAATACTTGAAATTCAACAGATCCCCTATTTGCTTCTTTTTGAGAAATAACTGAGATGAATAAGTTTTTTACCATAAAACGAAATCTTCTCTTCCCTCCCTTTTTTTCTTTTTTAAAAATTTGAATTTTACCCATCAGTAATATAATAATATTATAATTATAATAATAATATTATTATGCCGGTCATTTTAATCTAGTATACGCAATAATCTTTATTTCGTTATGGATACCTCGTTTATGAAATAAAATTAATCAATATCAATAAAAAATCTAATTGATACGTATTAGTATCATGCATCAGAATGTAATGTAAGACATCGCATGTGTGCATTTGTTTACTTTCATATACTAGATCTAGTAAGGATATATAAAAAATGTGACATCAACGAATTTTCAATCGTGGATACATATGTATCCTTATCATACTAAAACAACTACCATTATTGGTATCAAACCAATAGCGATTCATACAAGCTAAATCTTCTAATCGATAATTGGGCCAGAGAAAGAACTTTAATTTTTTTAATTTAATTAATTGATTTTTATCTCTATCAAGATGTTTGTTTTCATCCAAAAATTTATTACAGCTGTTCCCATTGCAAAATACTGGATTTCTAGCCACACCACTCCTATTCCTCAAATTGAAACAAATTAGAATTCTAAATTTTCTACGACGTCTAGGCGATAAAATATTTTCAGGAACAAGCAAATCATAATGATTTTTGTCTTTATTTCCAATCATCTTTTGACATCTTGCACTGAATTTATCACAATTCTTATTATCAACATATCTTTCTTCTCGGTATCTTTGATTAGTTTGGTACTTACTCTTATGAACCAATGAAATACCTATAGTTTGATACATAATAAATTGTCCATCATTTTTTACAGACAGACGAATTGGTTCGATAATAAATATACCTCTTTTCATTTTCATCAATTCTGTAAGAGTTAAATCTTTATGAACCGGTATTAGATCCAGACTCATTTCTCCCCTTTGAATAGCAGATATACAAATTTCTCTTGGATTTATCAGTCTAAGCAGGAGACAATATACCTTGATATTATTGATCATTTTTTGATTTAAAGAATCATCCCATCTCAATTGAAAAAGCAAATATCTTTTTAGGAATAAATCGAGTTCTGCTTCCGTGTGATTCTTGAATTGCTTTTTCTTTGTACGTTTTTGCATGTCTGAGTCTGATCCTGCATAATCTTCTTCAATATCTTTTTCGTGGTTTGAGAGGACTGATTCAAGATTTCCTTGGTTTTGTACATCTGATCCAAGATCTACTTGTCCTGCGGATTCTTTTTCTTCTTGATTTCGATTCTCTAATTTTAAAAGTTTTTTTTCATTGGATGATATAAAAAGATTCCCTTTTTGCTTTCTATTGCTATTTCTATTTTTACTATAATTTTTATTTCCATTAAAATTTAAAAGAAGTAATTTGATTGGTATAACCCAGGGTTTCATTTTATATGTATTATAAAGTAGCACAAATTCTGGGAAGAACCAAGGTTCCAGATTCGATATGGAACGATTTAGTATTTCTTCATTCATCCCCATCCAATCAAAAAGGTCTTTTTGATTGGATGGTTTGATTTCTTGATCTTGTGTGAGATAAAAAAGACCTTTCTTATCAATTATTTGATAATTATTCGACCCGGTCTTGGTATTTTTATTACTGTTGATACTGGTATTGATCCAGACCTCAATATCGACCTTCTTTCTAAAGCAAAAATGGAGAATTTTCCAATCAAAATATTTTCTATCCGGGTTTTTCTTTATATACTCTATATACATAATATCATCTTCGCCTAGGTAATTATTGATAGGGATACCTTCCAGCATATCAAAAAATTTGCGTTTATGTGTGTTGTAATTATAAGAAATATCTTGGTTATTATTTACTTGTAATGGTGATCCATAAATATATGAGTCATTCTTATCTTCATAATTAATATATTTATATGATAAAAGGTCATATCTATAGTGTTTTTTAAAATTTTCTTTTTGATTCGTTAATGAGTCTGCTTCATAATCATTTTGTTTGTTGTAATGAATTAATTGATCTTTTTGAGATAAATCCCATTTGCTTAAATCTTGATTTTGATTTTGAGCCACACAATGTTGATTTACTCTATTTCGCCACTTTTGTGGTACTAATCTAGACCATATAATCGGAGATAAATATTTATATTGATAATGACCTCTTAACCAGTTCTTCCATTGATTCATTCCAGAATTACGAAGTTTCTTATGTCTTAATTCGTAATGAAATATTTCGTGTGCTCCAAAACCAAAATAATCTTTTCTTTCGTTCTTAAGAAAAAGAGATGTTCCGTTATATTGAAGGACAGATCTTAACTTATACAAGTTAATAACTTGGGTTTGTGATAATTTGTAAAATACATATGCTTGTGACAAGGAGGATAAGTCACAAAAAATCTGTGAACTCTTATTACTAATACTAGAAACTGACCTTTTTATAATCGAAATAAAGTGAATTTTCTTTTGATTTGGTTTACCAATTCTTTTTTGATTTCTTTCATTATTGTAAACGTATTTATCAATAATTTTTTTTGTTGATTCAATAAAAAATTGTGCATTGGTTCTGGGAATATTAATGAGACATAGAAGAATATCTATGTATATCCTTTCAATGAAAAATTTTATAAAATAATGTAATTTGCGAATTAATCGAGAATTCCTTCTTTTTAATATTTGCCAAATGCTTTTTTGTGATTCTAATCTTTTAGCATTATAACTAGCTTTGTTAGGGCTAATATTTATCTCTGGAGTTAGAAAGAGTTTTTTCTTGTCTTTTATAATTTTTTCTATTTTTTTTCTAATTGTGCTTGTTCTATCAGTCAGATCTTTCACTTTTTTTTCTGTCAGTGAATAATTT